ATACAAAGTACGGAAAAGTATCTAGAACTTCTCCCCCTGGCCCTACTCCCCAACCTAGAGTAGCTAAGTGGGGAAGTAAAATTAACCCTTGTTCATACATGGGCTTTTCTGGTACGAAATGAGCCACTTCAAATAGGTTCATTGCTCCGGCCCAGAATACGATTAATCCGGCATGGGCTACGTGAGCTCCAAGTAGCTTACCGGACAAATTGATAAGTCTGGCATTCCCAGCCCACCAAGCAAAGCCGGTGGTTTCTTGGTCACGACCAGCTAAAACGAAAGTTCCATTAAAGAGCGTTTCCACGTGGTAGAACCTCCTCAGGGAATATAAGATTTTCATGAGGCTGATCCTGAGCTGCCATCCAAGCACGAATACCCTCGTTTAAAAGAATATTTTTGGTGTAGAAAGTCTCAAATTCAGGATCTTCCGCTGCACGGATTTCCTGGGAAACAAAGTCATAGGCACGTAAGTTCAGAGCCAGGCCAACTACGCCAATAGCACTCATCCATAAACCGGTGACGGGTACAAATAGCATAAAGAAATGTAACCAACGTTTATTGGAAAAAGCAACACCAAAGATTTGGGACCAAAAGCGGTTAGCAGTAACCATTGAATAAGTTTCTTCAGCTTGAGTTGGGTTAAAAGCGCGGAAAGTATTTGCACCATCACCGTCCTCAAATAGAGTGTTTTCGACAGTCGCTCCATGAATAGCGCATAGCAGAGCCGCACCTAATACTCCGGCAACTCCCATCATATGAAATGGGTTCAACGTCCAATTATGAAATCCTTGGAAGAAAAGGATGAATCGAAATATCGCTGCTACCCCAAAACTCGGCGCAAAGAACCAACCAGATTGTCCCAGTGGATAAATAAGGAATACGGAAACAAAAACAGCGATTGGACCAGAGAATGAGATTGCATTATAAGGCCGCAATTGAACAGACCGAGCAAGTTCAAATTGGCGTAACATGAAACCTATTAGTGCAAAAGCCCCGTGGAGAGCTACAAAAGTCCATAGACCGCCTAATTGACACCAGCGAGTAAAATCTCCTTGTGCTTCCGGCCCCCATAGTAGCAACAAAGAGTGTGCTAAACTATTGGCAGGGGTAGAAACTGCTGCGGTTAAGAAATTACAACCTTCTAAATAGGAACTCGCCAATCCATGGGTATACCAAGAAGTTACAAAAGTTGTCCCTGTAAACCAACCCCCTAAAGCGAAATAAGCACAAGGAAAGAGCAATAGGCCGGACCATCCTACAAAAACGAAGCGGTCCCTTCGTAACCAGTCATCCATAGTATCAAATAGATCATTTTCTTCTTTAGGAACTCTACCAAGGGCTATAGTCATAGTGATCCTCCTATTCAATTACTTCAACCATTTCCGAGCACCTCATGTCACTTCCAAGGCATATGATAGTTTTCTTATCTGTGGACGATTTGTTTCTCGTTCAATGCCCTTTTTCAATGGTCTCGAAGATAGAAATTTTTTATTTTTATCTATGGAGTCACAACCGAGGTCGTGGTAAATCCATGAATTTGATTCGGTTTGTTTTTCTTATACTATAGAAATCAACATTTCAATTCAGCATTATTCCATGACTCCTACTTTAAAAGTTTAAAAGCCTATCTTTTAAGGGAAAAATGAAAATAAAAGTAACCCCTCTATTCTCGTTTCCTCTCTATTTCATGGGTGGAAGAACAAAAATAGAGGATTCTTAAAAAAAAATGGATTTCGAAAATCTATTTTTATGTGTAGCGGAAAGGAGTTGCGATTTCTTATTAATTCCTATTAGAACATCTAGTAACAAGAATATGAAATCGTAAATCACAAAAAATTCTTGTCTTGCGCGGTCTAAGTCTAAGGAAATACAAAAAATTCGCTTATACAATTTCATCTACATCGAATTTATATATCAGAATAGCGGATAGAGGCAGCATTCAAGGAGTCAGATCTACTTACTTTATGGTTCTTTCCAATTTTATGTTGGGTTTGATAAGAACCCTTTTTGCTTTCTTGATAAATAATCGACAAAAAAAAAAAAAGCGTTTTTTCTTTTTTATATAACCTGCTTGTTTTATTATAACAAGTCCTATAGGGAAATGCCCGCTAAAGAGAAAATCTATCTGATTCTCTCTCGGCCAATATCGATTTTTAGAAAGAAAAAAAAAATTTTTCTTCTTTTTTTTATTAACATTAAGAAAAAAGAATATAACTAAAATGGAATTGGCAATATAATTTTTATATACTTTTGGAAAAAAAGGTTTTTTGCAATCATTATTTCTTGTCTCTATCATATCATATCAAGGAAACCTTTCGATTTGGAACAGGGAGAGATGGCTGAGTGGACTAAAGCGGCGGATTGCTAATCCGTTGTACAATTTTTTTGTACCGAGGGTTCGAATCCCTCTCTTTCCGCTCCCTCGGATCATTTGGGACTTTCGAATTGGAAGGAATTATGACCCCCCGATTTTCTCATAGATAAATGTATGAAACAAATCCAATTTGTAAGAAAAAATAAAAAAAATGGAATTTTTACTCCTCGCGCCCAGGATTCCGTCCCGGGTCATTAGATAAGAATCCAAAGATAAAGAGGGAAACAAAGAATATCACTACTGTATAAACAAAAAGTTTGAGAGTAAGCATTACATAATCTCCAAGATTTTTTTTTAAGGAATAGATTACCTGTTTTTCCTTACCACACGGATCCACTAGGATGGATTTTGTTTATTTTGATACCTAAAAATGCAAAAATAAATTATTGAAAAAAAAATTGCAAGAATTCATTTATAATAAGCACTCTTATCAATATAAAAATAGGGTTAGGTAGTGTGTAGGTACCTTTAGGTACCTGCTCAACGTAAGTGCAGAAGGGTAGAAAGGCTGATCCAAATTTATTGCTGCAGCTATCTATTCAATGTAGAAGAATTTTCATTTTAGAATCGAAGGTTCATAATATAAAAATATAAAAGTTCTCTGCTTTTACCCATTTTTATAATTTTTTCGAATTAATACATAATTTAATTTAGCAGGCAGAGTACTAAAGATTTCATCGAAAACTTACAGCAGCTTGCCAAACAAAGGCTAATAGAAAAAAGAATAGAGGTATGACAGGCATAACATCCACGATTGGGTTGAAAATAGCATAAGCTTCGGGCAATTTGGCAAAGAAAAAACTAGTAGTTGGATAAAGAACAGAATTAAAACAGATACAGGTTAAACTAAGTATATTAGGCATAACAAGCATTTCATTCTTGTAGAGTAAATAATTGGATTTTGATTGAGTTATTTTTCTAAGGGAAATAAGGAAAAGGCAGATTCTAAATCTTTTTTCTTCAAACTTTCCCAAACACAAAATACCTCCTTGTATTTGCACTCTCAAATGAGAGTGGAATAAATTCGACTTTCATATAATATCTTAATAGAATTCCATGTAATGATCAATGCATTTTTTTGATTCTATATTATCCGCATGTCTAGAATACTAGCAAGAGGATATCCCTCATTTTTTATGTAATTGAAATGGGATTGACGAATAACAAATAAACATAATACTGTTTATTAGTGTCGCATAAAACCTGAAATGGGGCGTGGCCAAGTGGTAAGGCAGCGGGTTTTGGTCCCGTTACTCGGAGGTTCGAATCCTTCCGTCCCAGGTTGTTTCGGATAGTACTCTACACGAGACAAAAGTTTATTAAATAGAATAATGATATCTTATGAATTCTTAGATTAGATGCATTTCTAAGCATTCATTTTCTTTCTCAGAAAACATAATAAAGTCTTAAGTCCAGTCAAATTGAATATCTTTATTTTATGAAAAAATTGTGTCTATCAGGCACATTCAGGATATGCCTACGCTATTTACTTAGTCATATTTTTTTCTTACTTTTTTTTTGTATTCGAGTCGAAGAAGTATGGAAGTACGAGAATTCTATAACTACCAAAAACTTTCAATCTTTTCATTGGAATACTTTTTTTAGTTAATAGTTAATTTTTTTTTGTTACGTAAAAAATATATTGCTAATCTAATTCTAATATAGTAATTAAATTAATTACTAATTAATTTAATTAAACTTTTTTGGAGGTTGATAGTTTATTTATTGGGGAAAAGTTGATCCTTCTCTTCTCCACTTTAAAATTGATGATCTCGAGCCATCTGTTGAGAATGGAATAATAATAAATAAGTCTTAAACAAACCTGTTTAGTCGTCTTTTTCGAACTATGTTTCATTCATATGATAGAATATGGGTTTAAATAAATCGGATCTTTGTGGGGGCTTCCCCGATAAATACTTAACTTTCTTTTATCCATATTGCTCCATAGATAGCAAGTTTGAATTAGTATACACAAAACTAAACCAATGACTATTCATGATTCCATCCATATTGGATCAATTCTCTATACCACTTTGCAATGAAAAGAGGAATGTTTGTTATGGTAAAACTTCGTTTAAAACGATGTGGTAGAAAGCAACGTGCGACTTGAAGGACATGATCGATTGTGGATTTTGCTATCCACCATTTTCCATAGTAATGAAAATGCTCTTGGCTCGACATAGTCTGTTCTATTCGTCCCGAGCCAAATTTGCGCTGGGTTGTTTATTTTTAAGTAAATAGTACACAATGGAGCTCGAGAGGATAGAATTGATTTTTTATTAAGGGAAAGGATCTAGGGTTAGTGAAAACTAATAAATAAGACCAACTTTGTCAGTCTATCCTTAATATAGAATAGAAATAGAGAGGTTAAAATAAGAAGAAAGCCCCATTTTGGAAGATAGGTAAAACTCTTTCAATTAAAAATATATTAGAAAAAATCCTACTTATTTTATTTCTATAGAAGAGGGAGATGCTTTATCGAAGGAAATAAGAAAAAAGGGTATGTTGCTACTCTTTTGAAAGAAAAAAGAATAGGAATTCCCGAAGTAATGTCTAAACCCAAGGATTTCACAAATCAAAGATAAAGGATTCCAGAACAAGTAAACACAATTTTCAATTGTCTCAACAACAGAATGGGATCAGAATAAGGAATAAAAGTCAATTCGTTCGAAATGAGACAACGAAAAGAGTTTAGAGACGACTCAAAAATTTTCGAAGTATTTAGCCTTCGAAGTCTGTCAGTCAAAATTAGCCAACTTGAGTCATGAGTATAAATGAAATTTGTTTTTTCTGTAAGGAAATTAATGCACGTAATAGTCTTATTTCTATTATTATAGACAGAAATTCAAATCATTTTCTCGAGCCGTATGAGGAGAAAACCTCCTATACGTTTCTAGGGGGGGGCGTTGTTTATCTACATCTATCCCAATAAGCTGTCTATCGAATCGTTGCAATTGATGTTCGATCTCGAAGAGAAGGAAGAGATCTTCGAAAAGTAGGTTTTTATGATCCGATAAAGAATCAAACTTGTTTAAATGTTCCAGCTATTCTCTATTTCCTTGAAAAGGGTGCTCAACCGACAAGAACTGTTTATGATATTTTAAGGAAGGCAGAATTATTTAAAGAAAAAGAAAGAATTTTGAGTGAATTGAAGAACTAAATGAATAAAAAAGTAGGAGAAGATCACTAGTATTCCTCGTTCTCTAATTATTTAGACATAATTTACCTCTTTCTTAGTCCTATTTGGATTTATGTCGTGCCAATCCAACATAAGCCCCTATTTTATTTACTTTTTCTATCTAATTTTTTTTCTTACCATTCTATTTCCATTGACAAAGGTCTATTGAACAAATAGAATTTGTAGATAGATGGGTCTCTTTAATCCTCACTTCAGATTCGATTTTTTTGCCTACACTTCGCTCAAATGATAAGGGTGTCTCTCTTGCATGTATTTTCATACAATAGTTTTATTTCTTTAAACTAAAAATCGTTAAAAGAAGGAACATTTTGCCATTGTGATTCGAATCGCTCTAACCTTAGTGGAATTTAACCAGACCTGTTCATTTTGCCATTTGAGTGTTTTTCATGGTCGATAAAATCTTTCTTTTGATGTCTTGCTAGTTCAATGTTTTGACAGAAGCGCCTGGTGTAATTCCATTGATTTTTTGATTTCGATCGTATCTAAGATCTTTTTTTATCTGGGTTGCTAACTCAATGGTAGAGTACTCGGCTTTTAAGTGCGACTATGATCTTTTACACATTTGGATGGAGCAACAAATTCGTCCAGACTCTTGGTAGAGTCTATAAGACCACGACTGATCCTCAAGGGTAATGAATGGAAAAAATAGCATGTCGTAATAAAATCAATTTATTTTTTTGAATCGAATAAAAATTACGATTTTCTGGGTCTAGTGAATAAATGGATAGAGCCTGGCTCCAATTCTGGTAAAATAAAAAGCAACGAGCTTAACTTCCTAATTGGAATAATTCCCCGCTCTAATTAGACGTTAAAAATAGATTAGTGCCGGATGCGGGGAAAGGTTGGGTTTTCCTATGAGTAGACCCTTTTTTTCTTTTTTTTTTTAGAAATCCTAATTATTCTTGATTATGGATTGAATGTGTAAAAGAAGCAGTATATTGATAAAGGGGCTCCATTCCAAAGTCAAAAGAGCGATTGGCCTGCAAAAATAAAAAATTTATTCTGTTCTCTTTTGTAATTTAGAACAAACATAAACTAATTGGGTAGAAAAGGAGCGGAAAAAGATCCGTGGATTAGACTCCCTTTCTTTCCAGGGTTTGTATTAAAAAATCCAACACCCTGTTCTGACCATATTGCACTATGTATCATCATTCGATAAACCGAGAAATGCTTCTTCTCTCTGATTCAAGTAGAAATACAAATGGAAAAATTTGAAGGGTATTCAGAAAAACATAAATCTCGTCAACAATACTTTGTTTACCCACTTCTCTTTCAGGAGTATATTTATGCATTTGCCCATGATTATGGATTAAATGATTCCGAACCTGTGGAAATTGTTAGTTGTAATAACAAGAAATTTAGTTCACTACTTGTGAAACGTTTAATTGCTCGAATGTATCAGCAGAATTTTTGTCTTAACTCGGTTAATCATCCTAACCAAGATCAATTGTTGGATTACAAAATGGGTTTTTATTCTGAGTTTTATTCTCATATTCTACCTGAGGGGTTTTCAATCGTTGTAGAAATCCCATTCTCGCTACGAGAATTATCTTGTTCGAAAGAAAAAGAAATACCAAAGTTTCATAATTTACGCTCTATTCATTCAATATTTCCCTTTTTAGAAGACAAATTTTTGCATTTGGATTATCTTTCACATATAGAAATACCCTATCCTATCCATTTGGAAATCTTGGTGCAACTCCTTCAATACCGTATCCAAGATGTTCCATCTTTGCATTTATTGCGATTCTTTCTTAACTACTATTCAAATTGGAATAGTTTTATTACTTCAATGAAATCCATTTTTATTTTAAAAAAAGAAAATAAAAGATTATTTCGATTCTTATATAATTCTTATGTATCAGAATATGAATTTTTCTTGGTGTTTCTTCGTAAACAATCTTCTTGCTTACCATTATCATCTTCT